AATGAAATGCCTGAAAAAAAGGATTACTTTGATAGAGTAAATCATGTACAATGTACTTTCATTACATTTAATAGAATTAAACTATTTCCAAAGATATCAAAAATCTTTATACATCATATACTAAAATGTAAAAAGATAAGCTAATTAAGCTAATGGGTTCATACCCCATATATAAAGGTTTTAATCCTTTTCTTTTTAATTAAATTTTATAAATTAATATTTTTTTCTACTTTAATCATAGGAACTTTAATTTCTATTTGTTCATATTCTTGATTAGGAATATGAATAGGACTAGAAATTAATATAATTTCAATTATACCTTTAATTTCCCAAAAAAACAATATATATTCATCAGAATCATCAATTAAATATTTCTTAACTCAAACCTTAGCCTCAATAATAATTTTATTTAGAATTATTTTAATATCATTAAAATCATCCATATTCCTCAATCTAGAATGATCTAATTTAACTATCATAAATTCAGCGTTATTAACAAAAATAGGAGCAGCCCCATTCCATTTTTGATTTCCTGAAATTATAGAAGGTTTAAATTGATGAAATTGTCTAATTATATTAACATGACAAAAGATTGCCCCAATAATTCTAATTATATACAATTCTAAAATAGAATTATTTTTTTTTATTATTATTATTATAACAATAATTATTAGAAGAATTATAGGATTTAATCAAATTAGATTACGAAAAATTATAACCTTTTCTTCTATTAATCACATTGGATGAATATTAAGAGCATTATTTATATCAAAAATAATTTGATTAATATATTTTATTATTTATAGTATTATTACTATTAATATTATCTTCATTTTTAATAAATTTAAAATATTTTTTATTAATCAACTAATTATAAACCTAAACTATTCTCCAATAATAAAATTATTCTTCATACTAAATTTTTTCTCTCTAGGAGGAATCCCCCCCTTCTTAGGATTTATCCCTAAATGATTAATTATTAATCAATTAACATTAAATTATCAATATCTACTAACTTTTATTATAATTTTATTTACTCTAATAACATTTTACTTTTACATACGAATTATACTAAGTTCACTATTAATAAATCACAATAATATTCAAATTAATACAAATAAAATTGAAAATTTTTACATAATTCTATTTAACTTCTTATCTCTAAGAAGTCTTTTGTTATTTCCTTTAATTATAAATTTTTTATAAGGAATGAAATTAAAACTAATCAATTTAAATTTGATAGAACCTCCCCCCCGAGGAATCCTTAAGGATTTAAGTTAAACTAAACTATCAACCTTCAAAGCTGAAAATAGATTCTATCTAAGCCTTAATCTAAAAAATTTTTATTTACCTTTAAATTTGCAGTTTAATATCATATTTGACTATCTAGACTGACAAAAGGATTTAAATCCGTAAATAAATTTACAATTTATCGCTTAGCCTCAGCCATTTTATCAATGAATAAATGATTATTTTCAACAAATCACAAAGATATTGGAACTCTATATTTTATCTTTGGAGCTTGAGCTGGAATAGTAGGAACATCCTTAAGATTACTAATTCGTTCTGAATTAGGAACTCCTGGAACATTAATTGGAAACGACCAAATTTATAATGTTATTGTTACAGCTCATGCATTTATCATAATTTTTTTTATAGTAATACCTATTTTAATTGGTGGATTTGGAAATTGATTAGTTCCACTAATATTAGGAGCACCTGATATAGCTTTTCCACGAATAAATAATATAAGATTTTGATTACTCCCACCTTCATTGACTCTTCTTCTAATAAGAAGAATAGTAGAAAGAGGTGCAGGAACTGGTTGAACTGTTTATCCCCCTTTATCAGCAAATATTGCACATGGTGGATCATCAGTTGATTTAGCAATTTTTAGATTACATTTAGCTGGTATTTCATCAATTTTAGGAGCTGTAAATTTTATTACTACAGTAATTAATATACGACCTGAAGGTATATCTTTAGATCGAACTCCTTTATTTGTATGAGCTGTAGCTATTACAGCTTTATTACTTCTTTTATCTTTACCTGTTTTAGCTGGAGCTATTACAATACTTTTAACTGATCGAAATTTAAATACTTCATTTTTTGATCCAGCAGGAGGAGGGGACCCAATTTTATATCAACATTTATTTTGATTTTTTGGGCATCCTGAAGTTTATATTTTAATTTTACCAGGATTCGGAATAATTTCTCATATTATTAGTCAAGAAAGAGGAAAAAAGGAAGCATTTGGATCTTTAGGAATAATTTATGCTATACTTGCAATTGGTTTATTAGGATTTGTAGTTTGAGCCCATCATATATTTACTGTAGGTATAGACGTAGATACTCGAGCTTATTTTACTTCAGCAACTATAATTATTGCTGTACCAACAGGAATTAAAATCTTCAGATGATTGGCTACTCTTCATGGTACTCAACTTAATTATAGACCTTCTATATTATGAGCTTTAGGTTTTGTATTTTTATTTACAATTGGTGGATTAACAGGAGTAATTTTAGCTAACTCGTCGATTGATATTGTTCTTCATGACACTTATTATGTTGTTGCCCATTTTCACTATGTTTTATCTATAGGAGCTGTATTTGCTATTATAGCAGGATTTGTTCATTGATTTCCTTTATTTACAGGATTAACTATAAATCCAACTTTACTTAAAATTCAATTTTTAATTATATTTGTAGGAGTAAATTTAACATTTTTTCCTCAACATTTTCTTGGATTAAGAGGTATACCTCGACGATATTCTGATTACCCTGATGCTTATACATTATGAAATATTATTTCATCAATTGGATCTATTATTTCATTAATTAGAGTTTTAATATTTTTATTTATTATTTGAGAAAGATTTATCTCTAATCGTAAAAGAATTTTTCCATTAAATATATCAACTTCTATTGAATGATTTCAATTAACTCCTCCTGCTGAACATAGATATTCAGAATTACCAATATTGTCATCTAATTTCTAATATGGCAGATTAGTGCAATGGATTTAAACCCCATATATAAAGTTTTTCTTTTTTTAGAATAATGGCAACCTGAAAAACTTTACTTCTTCAAGATAGAAGATCACCTTTAATAGAGCAATTATCTTTTTTCCATGATCATGCTCTAATAATTTTAACTATTATTACAATTCTAGTTGGGCAATTATTAGCAGGTTTATTTTTTAATAAATATATTAATCGATATTTATTAGAAGGTCAAATAATTGAACTTATTTGAACTATTCTTCCTGCGATTACTCTTATTTTTATTGCACTCCCATCATTAAAATTAATTTATATTTTAGATGAAGTTAATAATCCATCAGTATCAATTAAAACTATAGGTCATCAATGATATTGATCCTATGAATATTCAGATTTTAAAAATATTGAATTTGATTCATATATAATTCCTATTAATGAAATAAATTCTTGAAATTTCCGATTATTAGATGTAGATAATCGTGTAATTATTCCATTTAAATCACAAATTCGATTATTAGTTTCTTCAGCAGATGTTATTCATTCTTGAACAATTCCTAGAATAGGAGTAAAAATTGATGCTACACCAGGACGATTAAATCAAGTTAGATTTACTTCAAGACGAACAGGATTATTTTATGGTCAATGTTCAGAAATTTGTGGAGCAAATCATAGATTTATACCTATTGTTTTAGAAAGAATTTCTCCTAAATTTTTTTTAAAATGAATAAATAATTATAAAAATTAATATAATCATTAGATAACTTAAAGCAAGTACTGGTCTCTTAAACCATAAAATAGTAAATTAGCGATTACTTCTAATGGAAAAATTTAGTTAAAATATAACATTAGCTTGTCAAGCTAAAATTATTATTAAAATATAATAATTTTTAATTCCTCAAATATCACCATTAAATTGAATTTCTTTATTCTTATCATTTTCTTTAATTTTTTTATTAATTAATTCATATAATTATTATTTTATTAATTATAGTTTCAACAAAAAAATTACTAAAACTTCTTCCCTAATTAAAATTAACTGAAAATGATAATAAATTTATTTTCATCTTTTGATCCCTCAACAAATTGACATACAAGAATTAATTGAATTAGATCTTTATTATGAATTTTATTTATTCCATCTTTATTTTGATTAATTCCCTCTCGTTTAAATTACTTATGAATAAAAATTTTATTTACACTTCATAATGAATTTAAAATTTTAATTGGTAAAAATTATACAGGATCAACTTTAATTTTTATTTCTTTATTTTCTTTTATCTTAATAAATAATTTTTTAGGATTATTCCCTTATATTTTTACAAGAACAAGACATATAGCATTAACACTAACTCTCGCTCTTCCACTATGATTAAGATTTATAATTTTTGGATGAGTCAATAATACAATTCATATATTTGCTCATCTAGTACCCCAAGGAACTCCTCCTGTTCTTATACCATTTATAGTATGTATTGAAACAATTAGTAACTTAATTCGACCAGGAACTTTAGCAATTCGACTTTCTGCTAATATAATTGCAGGACATTTATTAATAACACTTTTAGGAAATACAGGACCAATATTATCATTAATTATATTAAATTTTTTAATTTTAACACAAATTTTATTATTAGTTCTTGAATCAGCTGTAGCAATTATTCAATCTTATGTATTTGCTGTATTAAGAACACTTTATTCTAGAGAAGTAAATTAATGTCAACTAAAAATCACCCATTCCATCTTGTAGATTATAGACCTTGACCTTTACTAGGTGCTTTAAGAGCAATAACATCAATAATAGGATTAATTAAATGATTTCATATATATAATAATAATTTACTATTTTTAGGATTTTTAATTACTATTATAATTATATATCAATGATGACGAGATATTGTTCGTGAAGGAACATTTCAAGGTTTACATACATTTAAAGTTACTTTAGGATTACGATGAGGAATAATTCTTTTTATCACTTCTGAAGTATTCTTTTTTGTTTCCTTTTTTTGAGGGTTTTTTCATAATAGATTAGCCCCAGCCATTGATATTGGAATAAATTGACCACCAATAGGAATTAAACCTTTTAATCCTATTCAAATTCCTCTTTTAAATACTTTAATTTTATTAACCTCTGGCCTAACAGTAACATGAGCTCATCATGGTTTAATAGAAAATAATTATACTCAAGCTTTACAAGGATTATTATTCACAGTAATTTTAGGGTTATATTTCACTATACTTCAAGCCTATGAATATTATGAAGCATCATTTACAATTTCAGATGCAGTTTATGGATCATCATTTTTTATAGCAACAGGATTTCACGGTCTTCATGTAATTATTGGAACTACATTTTTAATAATTTGTTTAATTCGTCATATTTTTAATCACTATTCAATAATACATCACTTTGGATTTGAAGCTGCTGCATGATACTGACATTTTGTTGATGTAGTTTGATTATTTTTATATATTTCAATTTACTGATGAGGTAGTTAAATTTATATAGTATAATAATTATATTTGACTTCCAATCAAAAGATCTAATATTTTAGTATAAATAATTTATATTTTAATAATCCTAGCTTTTATTATCTTATTTATTTGTATATTATTAATTACAATTGCAACAATTATTACTAAAAAAACTTTTATAGACCGAGAAAAAAATTCACCATTTGAATGTGGTTTTGATCCAAAATCCTCAGCACGAGTACCTTTTTCTTTACATTTTTTTTTAATTGCAATAATTTTTCTAATTTTTGATGTTGAAATTACTTTAATTTTCCCTTTAATTATAATCATAAATATTTCTAATATAATAAATTATTTTATAATCTCATCATTCTTTATTTTTATTTTATTAATTGGACTATATCATGAATGAAATCAAGGAGCTTTAAATTGAACTAACTAGGATAATAGTTAAATTATAACATTTAAGTTGCATTTAAAAATTATTGGTATCAATTTATCTTTAATAAGAAGCAAAATTTTGCATTTAGTTTCGACCTAAAAGTTAGGTAATAATTACCCTTATTTTAATTGAAACCAAAATAGAGGTATATCACTGTTAATGATAAAACTGAATTATAAAATTCCAATTAAAGAAATATGATATTCAAGATTAAGCTTCTAACTTAAATCTTAAGCAGTGTAATTCTGTTTATATTTCTACATTTATATAGTTTAAAAAAAACATTACATTTTCAATGTAAAAATAAATTATATTTTATAAATATACTTAAAAATAATTCTATTTCCTTAATATCTTCAATATTAAACTCTAAATATAAGCTATTTAAGTAAAATAATAATAATAATAAAATTAATCATAATACTATTATCAATAAATAAATTTTTAAATTATTAGAAAATAAAAATTGATTAAATTGTGATAATAATTTTATTTTATTATAAATATTTTGAGACCCAAAATATTCTGATCAACCATGATCAACAAATTTATAATAATAATTAGAAATATAGATAGGAAAATAATTAACATTTAATGTAGAAATAATAGGTAAATTTCATATATAAGCTAAAAAATAACTTAAATTCAAACAACTAAGAGACTTCAAAGAATCTCTTAATGAAAACTTAGAAATTTCTAAACCTAAAAATATTCCTAAAATAATAAAAATTAAAGCTATTAATTTTATAATTTTTCTTAAACAAATAAAATATATAGAAGGAAATATTAACCATATTATTAATGAACCTCTAAAAATAACAAAAATTATTAATCCTATTATACCCTTTAATATAGTAAAATTTTCCTCATTTAAATTATTTAAAGAAAGATAATTTAAATTTCCTAATATTAAATAATAAGATAATCGAAATCTATATATAACTGTTAATCCAATAGAAAAATAAAAAATTAAATAAATATATAAATTTAAATAATTTATTGATATAACTTCTACAATTAAATCCTTTGAATAAAATCCTGATAAAAAAGGTAAACCACATAAAGATAAATTACAAATATTCATAAATGTACAAGTTAAAGGTATAAGATAAACTAATCCTCCTATAAATCGAATATCTTGACAATTACCAAAATTATGAATAATATTACCAGCACACATAAACAATAAAGCTTTAAATAATGCATGAATTAATAAATGAAAAAATGCTAATTTATATTCTCCTAATCTTAAAATTCTTAATATTAAACCTAATTGACTTAATGTAGATAAAGCAATAATCTTTTTTAAATCAAATTCAAAATTAGCACCTATTCCTGATATAAATATTGTTAATCTAGAAACAAATAAAAGTACATATATTAAGTTTTCTCTCAAAGAAAAATTAAAACGAATTAATAAATAAACACCTGCAGTAACCAAAGTAGAAGAATGAACTAAAGATGAAACAGGAGTAGGAGCAGCTATAGCTGCTGGTAATCAAGAAGAAAAAGGAATTTGAGCACTTTTAGTTATTGCTGCTAAAACAACTAAATAAGAAATTAATTGTATAATATAATCATTTTTTATAAATTCTAAATAAAAAATATAATTTCATCTTCCATAATTTAATATTCAAGCAATAGATATTAATAATGCTACATCTCCAATTCGATTAGATAAAGCAGTTAATATACCCGCATTATAAGATTTTCAATTTTGATAATAAATAACTAAACAATAAGAAACTAAACCTAATCCATCTCATCCCAATAAAATTCTAATTAAATTAGGTGAAATAATTAATAAAACTATAGATAAAACAAATAAAACAACCAACAAAATAAAACGATTTAAATTTAAATCACCATGTATATATTCTTTTCTATAAAAAATAACTATACTTGAAATAAATAAAACAAATCTTATAAATATAAGAGATATTCAATCAAATAAAATAGTTATTACTACATTTGTTCTATTTAAATTAAACAAAACATATTCCAAAAATATTGTATAATCAAAAACTATAAAATTTAATCTCAAAATAAATAATAAACTTCTTAATAATAAAAATCAAATAAAAAAAATATTACAAATAATTATTTAAAATAATATCTTATATCTTTGACTCCACAAATCAATATTTTAATTAAACTATTTAAATAAAATATAAAATACAACATATCTCCCTTTAATACTAAAATATTTAAAGGAAATCAATGTAAAAATAATAATTTATACTCCTGAAAATAATTTATTATAGAACAAAATACTCCAGAATAAAATTTTCCGTGCTGAGTATAAGAATATAAAAATAAAGAATAAGCAGCTCTAAAAAAAGATATTAAAGATAAAAAAATTATTAATATAAAATCCCAAGAAACTAAACTATTAATTAATATAATTTCTCCTATCAAATTTATAGAAGGAGGAGCAGCTATATTAGAAGAACATAATAAAAATCATCATAAAGATAATCTTGGAATTAAATTCATTATTCCTTTATTTAAATAAATTCTTCGTGAACCAACACGTTCATATAAAATATTTGCAAGACAAAACAATCCAGAAGAACATAAACCATGAGCAATTATCATAACTAAAGCTCCTCTAAACCCTCAATAATTAAAAGTTAAAATCCCAGATAAAACTATTGATATATGGGCTACTGATGAATAAGCAATTAAAGCCTTTAAATCTCTTTGATTTAAACAAACTAACGAAATAAAAAAACCACCAAGTAAACTTAGAATAATAAAATAAATATTAATAACTAATCCAATTTTCATAAACAAAATTATAAATCGAATTAAACCGTAACCCCCTAACTTTAATATAACCCCAGCTAAAATTATTGAACCAGAAATAGGAGCTTCTACATGAGCTTTAGGTAATCATAAATGAACTAAATATATAGGTATTTTAACAAAAAATACTATATTTATAAATATGTAAAAAATTAAACTATAAATTTCTCTATTCTTAAAAAAATAAAAATCTAAAGTTCGAATTTCATTATATAAATAAAAAATAGAAATTATTATAGGTAAAGAAGCAAATAATGTATAAAAAATTATATAAACACCTGCTTGAATACGCTCAGGCTGATACCCCCAACCTATAATTAAAAATAAAACTGGAATTAATCTAAATTCAAAAAATAAATAAAAAACAAATAAATTTAATGAACTAAATGTTAAATATAGAACAATTATTATAATCAAATTTGTTAATAAGAAAAAATTACTATTTATATTTATAATATACAATTTTTTACTTGCTAAAATTATTAATATGCAAACTCAAAATCTTAATAAAATTATAATAAATCTTAATAAATCTATTCCATAAATATAACTAATATTAATAAATATAAATCTTATACTAATTTTTAAAATAAAATATAAAGAACATAAAGAAAATAAAAAAAAATGAAACCAAAAATTAGATAAAAATACTAAAGGAATCATAAATAATAATATAAATAAAATTCTTATCATAAAATATTAAAAGTTTGAAAATAATCATTTCCATGAGTTCGAATTATTTGAACTAATAAAGATAATCCCAAAGCTCCCTCACATACTCTAAAAGTTAAAAAAATTAATGAAAAATAATATTCATATATTAATAAATTAAAAAAAAAAAATAAACCCATAAAAATAGATAAAACTATATACTCTAATCTTAATAATATTAATAATAAATGTTTACGTTTAATAGTAAATCTCAATGAACCTAAAACAAATAAAATAATAAAACTTAAATATATTACCATTAAAGTTTTAATAATTTAAATAAAATATTGGTCTTGTAAACCAAAAATAAGATCTCTCTTTTAAAACTTCAGAGAAAAGCAATGCTTATCATTAATCTCCAAAATTAATATTTTAATTAAACTATTCTCTGTATCAAAATCTTAATTTTAATTTCTATTTATTGTTCATTTACTATTATTTTTTTATCTCATCCTATATCATTAGGAGCTATTCTTCTTATTCAAACAATTTTAATTTCACTAATTATTAATTTTTTAAATTTTAATTTTTGATTTTCATATATTTTATTTTTAATTATAATTGGAGGAATATTAATTCTTTTTATTTATATAACAAGAATTGCATCAAATGAAAAATTTTATTTTTCAAATAAATTATCATTATTATTATCAACAATACTTATCATAATTATTATTATAATAATTTTAGATTCTTACTATTTTAATAATTTATCTAATAATATAGAAACTATAAAATTAAATAATTATATTAATTTTAACCTTTCAATAAGAAAATTTTTTTCAATACCTAATCAATCTTTATATTATATTTCAATTATATATTTATTAATCACCTTAATTGCAGTAGTTAAAATTTCTAATATTAATATAGGCCCTTTACGACCAAAAAACTAATGAAAACACCATTTCGAAAAATATCACCTATATTAAAAATTATTAATAATTCATTAATTGATTTACCTACACCTTCAAATATTTCCTTATTATGAAATTTCGGATCATTACTAGGATTATGTTTGATTATTCAAATTATTACAGGAATCTTCTTAGCTATACATTATTGTCCTAATATTGAATTAGCTTTTAATAGAGTAGCACATATTTGTCGAGATGTAAATTACGGATGACTAATTCGAACTTTACATGCAAACGGCGCATCTTTTTTCTTTATTTGTTTATATATTCATGTTGGACGAGGAATATACTATAGATCTTACTACTTAGAATTAACATGAATAGTAGGAGTAATTATTTTATTTGTAACTATAGCAACAGCTTTTCTTGGATATGTATTACCTTGAGGACAAATATCATTTTGAGGAGCTACAGTTATTACTAATTTATTGTCAGCAATCCCATATTTAGGAAACTCCATTGTTCAATGAATCTGAGGAGGATTTGCAGTAGATAATGCTACTTTAACTCGATTTTTTTCTTTCCATTTTCTTTGCCCATTTATTATTGCAGCCCTAGTAATAGTTCATCTTTTATTTTTACATCAAACAGGATCAAATAATCCTTTAGGTATAAATAGAAATATTGATAAAATTCCATTTCATCCTTATTTCTCATTAAAAGATATTATAGGATTTTTATTTATATTATTATTTTTAATTACTTTAACATTAATTAACCCATATTATTTAGGAGACCCAGATAATTTTACCCCTGCAAATCCCTTAGTTACTCCAATTCATATTCAACCAGAATGATATTTTCTTTTTGCTTATGCAATTTTACGTTCAATTCCTAATAAATTAGGAGGAGTAATTGCATTAGTAATATCAATTGCAATTTTATTTATTCTTCCATTTACTAATAAAAAAATAATACAATCTAATCAATTTTATCCTATTAATAAAACTTTATTTTGATCTTATTTATCAATTGTAATTTTATTAACTTGAATTGGAGCTCGACCAGTAGAAGACCCTTATATTATAGTAGGACAAATTTTAACAATTTTATATTTTTTATATTTTATTATTAATCCTTTAATATATAAAATATGAGATAAATTAATTTTCTAGTTAATGAACTTGTATAAGTATATATTTTGAAAATATAAAAAAGAAATTTAAATTTTCTATTAACTTAAGTACTAAATTTTATTAACTAAAAAATCAAAATAAATCTAATTAAACTTAAACCTAAATAAAAAAATAAAAAATTTAAAGTAATAGGTAAATACCTTTTTCAAGCTAAACCTATTAATTTATCATAACGATAACGAGGAAGGGTACCTCGAACTCAAATCCATAAAAAAGAAAATCCTACAATTTTAATAAAAAATAATCAAGAATAATAATTACCTCCTAAAAAAATTATTGAACAAATTATTCTTATAAATAAAATTCTAGAATATTCAGCTAAAAAAATTATAGCAAATCCAGCTCTTCTATATTCAACATTAAACCCAGATACTAATTCGGATTCTCCTTCTGCAAAGTCAAAAGGTCTACGATTTGTCTCAGCAAGACTAGAAACAAACCATATCAAACATAATGGAAACATCAAAAATAATAATCATAAATATTTTTGAAATTTTATAAATCTAAAAAAATCAAAAGATAAAATTAAAATTAAAAATGAAATTAAAATTAAAGCTAAACTTACTTCATATGAAATAGTTTGAGCTACAGAACGAAGGCTTCCTAATATAGCATAATTAGAATTTGAAGATCAACCAGCAATTATAATTGTATAAACACTTAATCTAGAAACTACCAAAAAAAATAATAATGAAAATTTAAAATTTAAAAAATAAGAAAAAAAAGGTATACATATTCATAATAATAAAGATAAAAACAAATTAAATACAGGAGAAAAAAAATATAAATTTAAATTTGATATATAAGGAAAAACTTGTTCCTTAGTAAATAACTTAATTGCATCACCAAATGGTTGTAAAATACCTAAAAATCCAACCTTATTTGGACCTTTACGAATTTGAATATAACCTAATAACTTTCGTTCTAATAAAGTTAAAAAAGCAACTCCTACTAATACCCCAATTAATAATACTAATATAGAAATAAAAATTAAAAAATAATCTTTTAAAATCAAGTATTATTTGTAAAAATTACATATATAGATTCTAAATCTATTGCACTAATCTGCCAAAATAATAATAATATTCAAAATAAAATTAATTTAATAAATATTTGGTCCTTTCGTACTAAAATATTTTAACTAATTAAAGATAGAAACCAACCTGGCTTACACCGGTTTAAACTCAGATCATGTAAAATTTTAAAGGTCGAACAGACCTAATTTTTTAGCTTCTACACCAAAAATTAATTTTAATCCAACATCGAGGTCGCAATCTTTTTTTTCGATATGAACTCTTAAAAAAAATTACGCTGTTATCCCTAAGGTAATTTATTCTTTTAATCAAAAATTTTGGATCAATTTTTCATTAATTAATGTTTAAATTTAAAAAAAGTTAATTAAATTTTTCTATCACCCCAACAAAATTTTAAAATCAAATTTTAACAGTAAAAACAATAACTTAAAATTAAATTTTAAAATTAAACTCTATAGGGTCTTCTCGTCTTTTAATTAAATTTAAGCTTTTTAACTTAAAAATAAAATTCAAAAAAAATTAATTTGAGACAGTTATTTTCTCATCCAATCATTCATTCCAGCTTCTAATTAAGAAACTAATGATTATGCTACCTTTGCACGGTCAAAATACCGCGGCCATTTAACTACTCAGTGGGCAGATTAGACCTTAAATTATTATCAAAAGGACATGTTTTTATTAAACAGGTGAAAAATAAATTTGCCGAATTCCTTAAATTAACCTTAAAATTAAATTTAAATATACATTAATCTTTACTAATTTTATCATTATTACTAAATTTCATAAATTAAAATTTATATTTAAATATAAAACTTAAATAAAATATAAATTATATTTTCAAAATAATGAATTATAACAAACTCTTAATTATAAAAATTTTTAATCCTATAAATTATTTAATAACAATTTTATTATAAATATTATTTTTCAAGCTTATCCCTAAAAAACTTTCTTATTAATAATAATAAATTAAAAATTAAAATTATTAATTATTAATAAATGAATTAAATTCATTTCTTTAAAAACTAGATATATTTAAAAACGAATAACGTTTCATTTCAAATTAATTATTTTAAATATTTATTTTACAATAAAATATATAATCAATTAGCTCTTTTAAATTCGAGAATATTTAATATAAAATTATTTTCTAATAAACCCTGATACACAAGGTACAAAAATTAAATTTTTCTTTTTAAAATTTTTAAACTTTCTTTCACAATACTTTACACTATAATTAATTAAATTTTTTCTTTTTAATATTAAAAAATTAAATATTTTTATTAAATTTAAATAAATTAAAATTTTAAATAAATTCTTAAATTCAAATTAAATTAAATTAATAATTTTCATTTTAATGTAAATAAAATACTTATACAAGCTCTAATTTGCCTCTAGATTCACTTTCCAGTAAATCTACTTTGTTACGACTTATCTCATTTTAAAATGAAAGCGACGGGCAATATGTACATATTTTAGAGCTAAAATCATTTAAAAAAATTATATTAAATTACTTTCAAATCCAATTTCAAAATTCAATTTAATAAATTTATCCAATAATAAATTAATTGTAACCCATTTCTTCTTATCTATATGCTACACCTTGATCTGATTTATTTTATTATATTAAATCTTGAACATTTAAAATTCTTATAAAACATTCAAACTACGACGATATATAAACTTATAAGATAAGTACAATAAATCGTGGATTATCAATTATAGAACAGGTTCCTCTGAATAGACTAAAATACCGCCAAATTTTTTAATTTTAGAGAACATAACTTTTACTAATTTAGAATTTTAAATTAAGTTTAAAATAATAGGGTATCTAATCCTAGTCTTTAATTTAAATTTATTAGCTTCAAAACTATTAAATTAATTTTTTATTAAATTTAAATTTCACCTTAAAATTTAAATTAAAATTAAAAAATATTTATTTTACTATTTCTAAAAAAATTTTCTAAAGCTATTTGTATAACCGCAACTGCTGGCACAAATTTAGTTAACTTTTACCTTTATTTCTAAATCTAAATCACTTTAATATTTAAAATTTTATACTGCGATTAAAAAAATTAATTATTTAAATTTTTATATATCCACACTAAAATTTACATGTAAAAATTAAAAAAGAAAGAAAATCCATAAGCTAAAATTAAACTTTTCATAATATCACAATAGTGATTAACATCTCAAGACTTTCTGCTCAACGAAAGTACCCCAGTTCATCTAAAATTCTATGCTAAGTGAAATTTCATCACTTTTTCCAAAAATTACAATATTTCAAAATTTTAGACAATAATAAACTACACGAAAATTAAATTAAAATTGATATTAAATAAAATTAATTGCCCCTATTAATTATAAAATTCAATCTTAATTATAAAATTTAACTATTAAAATTTTTATAATAAAATTTGTATCAAATATTTAAAATCATCAAATTCTATTATATAAAATTTATTGTATACTAAAAAAATTATTTTTTTTTTAATTTTATTTTTTTTCAAATTTTTGATATAATTTTTAATACTAAAAAATATTTTTTTTTAAGATTATATCCATTTTACCACTAAACAAAAAAATTATTATTTTTGATTGGAATTCCCTCATTAGCTATATACTAACGTTTATTAACTTGGGAGTTAAATTTTTCTATAACCAGAAAAAGTGATTAACATCTCAAAAACTTGATACTAAAAAATTTAATGAAAAATATATTAATTTTAAATACTAAAAAATTTTAATTAATTAAATTTTAATATTAAAACAAAATTTTAGTTTTTCAACAACTAAACCATAATTTAATTATATTTATATATTTTACTTATATACTAATTATAATTTAATTTAATATTAAATTATGAACATTTCATTCCTTATTAAATATATATATATTAATAAAATATAATTATTTTATATATATATTAATAATTATTATATAATTATAATAAATATATTAATATAAAATAAATAATATATTATTAATAATAAATTATTTAATTATATTTATATATAATAATAATAATAAATAATAAATAATTATATATATATAAATAATTTATATTATAATAAATTAATCTTTATTTATATATAATTAAATAATTTATATTATTTCTTACTTTTTACTTTACATATAGTCTTTTATTTACTAATTATTTATTTAATAATATTATCACTTTAATATTTGACTATATATCTATAAATAATTTATTTATTAATATGAAATTATTACTATTAATTCAATAAATTATTATTATTTATAAAATACCGATTTTATAAATCTCGGACCAATAAACCTTCAAATGATCTAGATTCTTTGTAGTTAACATGAAATAGTTACAAATTTCGACCAAAAAAAGTGTGCACGAAAATGCACTATTTTTACACATTTTTTCACTAAAAAAAATTTTTAAAACATTAAATTAAATTTACTAATTTTTATTAACTAATTAAATTTGAATAACATAAATATAAGATGTTAATCAAAACTTTTTTATTTAAAAAATTAAAAAAAATCAA